ACATAGAATAATGATATTGCCATAAATGAAGAAAATAATATTTCCATTTATTAATCAGAATAGGCGTATTATTTGAAGAAAGAATTGATTTTCCTTGATATCTGACATAATGCATAAAAGGATCTTTGCATAACTCCAAGATGTCCCGAAATTCATTATGAATAAATACTTTGACAAGATTTTTTATTTCTTTGACAAGATTTTTTATTTTTATAAAAAAATATATTCGTTGAAAAAAGAATCCAGAAAATGTTGAACGTAAATGAAAAGATTGATTACGAAGAAAAAAAAAGATGGATTCGTATTCACATATATGAAAATTATATAGGAACAAGAAAAATCTTGGATTGGTTTTTGAAAAAAACCAATTCTTTGGAAGAATAAACCTATTCCAATTACAATACTCATAGAGAAAGAAACGTAAGAAATGCAAAGAAGAGGCATCCTTCAACCAGTAACGTAGGGTTTGCACCAAGATCTCTAGATGAATGTGATAGGGTATTAGTACATTTGACACAGAATCTAAATGGGACAATTTGTCCTCTAAAAAAGAAAATATTGAATGAATTGATCGTAAATTACGAAATTGATCTACCTCTTTCCTTTCTAAGGAAAAGAATAATCGAAAAGAAAATGGAATTTCCACAGTGACTGCAAATGCCTCGGATAGAATTTGCGAATACAAATTCTTGTTGAAAGCAAAAAACCTATTTTGTCTAGAATCAGTATCCACCAAAATAATCAAAGGATTCTGTTGATACATTCGAATAATTAAACGTTTAACAATTATTGAACTAATTCTTTTGTCATAACCCACATTTTCTAACCAAATAGATCTAATTGATCTCTTTAAAACATGATGAGCAAGTGTATAAATATACTCCTGAAAAAAGAGTGGGTATAGGAAGTTGTGTTGCCAAGATCTATTTAGGTCTAAATATCCTTGAAATTGATCCATTGGAAATTGGATTGGACTCAAAAGAAACAGAAAGTAGTCCATTTATTGATTATGAAACGATATATATAGTGCGATGCAGTTAAAACAAAGCGTTATAGTAAGAAAATACTAGATATCTCGGAGACAGGTAGACTCATCAACAGACTCTCTATCCTCTCTTTCAATCTAAATAGTTTATATTTGTTTCTAGGATAACAAAACAAGATGGGTTAGAAATCCTTTATTTTTCAAACCAATCGCTCTTTTGATTTTTGAAAATCAATATATTTATCAATATGCTGCTTCTTCTACACATTTATGTACAATCCAGAATAGGACATAACTGATAATTAGGACTTATTTGATTAATAAAAACGAAAATAGATAAGATACTATAATCATGCACTCAAGTAGAATTCTTCCCCCGTACTGGGCACTAATATATTTTTAACGTCTAATTAGATCAAGTAATCATTCAAATTTAGAACAAAAGCTCGTTGCTCTTTTTCCTTATAAAAACTGAAATTGAAGTCGGAAAACTCTATCCATTTATTCATTCGACCCCATTCTGATTCTGAATTAATTTCATTTTTTCGCACTCCAAAGTTTTAGAACCGATCCAGTTAAAGTAAAACTGAAACATTATCAGAATTCTCTATTCATACGACATGCTGTTTTTTCCAGTCATTCCTTTCAGGATCAGTCGTGGTCTTACAAAGTCTACCAAAGGTATGAATGAATCCCTTACTTCATTGAAGTGTGTAAAAGATGCTAGCCGCACTTAAAAGCCGAGTACTCTACCGTTGAGTTAGCAACCCGAAGAACAAAAAATTGGCAATGTTTGGTTGGATAAAAAACTAAAGAGATAAAATTGAACAACACAATCAAAACATCAAACTAGCAAAAAATCCATCGAAAATTTTCAATTCTGAAATTATTATTAATTTCATAAATTCCCATTTATTTAAGAGTCAAAAAAGAGACTATTTTGCAGATAAAAATCAAAATAAAAGAAATCAAAAATCGAGTCAAAATCTTTTCAAGTAAAAAAAAAGCGAGGAAATGGATCCGTTTATCCACGATCGAATTATATTTGCTCAATAGACTCTTGTCAATATATAAAAAGACACGGTAAAAAAAAGCGTTAAGAAACAAAAAGAGGGAGGTAGAGGGGGATCTACTAGAAAAAAGTTATAAAACTAAATAAAAATTTCCCCCTTATCTTTTTTTTTATTAATTGAATTTCTTACGAAATTTATAAAAAACCCCCGCCCTTTTAAAAATATCAAAAAGAGTTCCTGTAGGTTGAGCACCCTTTTCAAGAAAATATAAAATAGCAGGAATATTTAAATAGGTTTGACTATTTATAGGATCATAAAAACCCATTTTACACAGATCTTTTCCTTCTCTTCGGGATCGACCATCGATTGCAACAATTCGATAAACAGCTCATTGGGATCGATGTAGACAAACTCTAACTCCCCCCAGAAACGTATACGAAGTTTTCGCCTCGTACGGCTCGAGAAATTGAAGTAATGTCTATATATACAAGGTCAAATAGATCCATAAAGAAATTAGACTAATATTAAGTATTAAGAAATATTCAAAAATAATAATACAAAAATAATAATATTATTTGATTTTATATCAATAGAAAAAAAAAACACACATTTTTCTCCTCATAACTCAAGTTGGATAACTATGAAATAGCTCAAAAGAAAATTAGAAAAGCCTATTCATTTCATTTTTTGAGTAGTCTCTAATCCATCTTTTTTTGTCCCCATTAAAACAAAATCGATTTTGACCCTTCGTTCTTAATCTAGTTGTCAAGACAATAAAAAAAGGGGGATTTTCTTGTTCCAAGATACTTTATCTTTACCGTGAATCATTGGGTTTAGACATTACTTCGGTGACTTAAAATCGTTTGAAAATGGCAGCAACATGCCCCCTTTTATGCTTTTTTTTCTATAAAAATAAAAGATTCATAGAAAAGAGAGTATCACACGTAAAAAAATCACTATACTCACAAAGTTGTTAAAACTTATTTATTAGCACTAACCCTAGATTCCTTGCCCCTGAGAAACGAATCAATAGTTTCGACTCGAGCTACATCACGTACTATCTTACACTACAATCAAAAAAAAACCAAGGTTCTGGTGTAAGAGAACAAAAGATGTCGAGCCAAGAGCACATTTATAATTCAAATGGTGGATATACGAATCCACGGACGATCCCGTCTATCAAGCCGCACGTTGCTTTCTACCACATCGTTTCAAACGAAGTTTTACCATAACATCCCCCCCGGTTTTAACTGGTATGTAATTGATTCAATTATGGAATCACGAATAGTCATTTGTTCGTTCGTTACAGTTATTCCATAGGAATGCATATTTTTTTTTTTTCAATTTCTATGAATGACTGCTTTTTTTACGAAGTCGTAGCAAAAATAAAATTTCATACCAATTTTTTTTTTTCATTTTATTTTATTGACTGAATTGCAATATGCTATTTTTGATTTTCTTTCTAAAGAAAAAAGACCAATTTATCAATCCGAAATCGAAACAGAAAGATTAGAAAATCAAATAGTAGGAATTGAAAAATTTTTGTTATTGAATCCACATTCCATCTTCAGAGGATCAAATACTTATAAAAAAGCAAAAAAATTCATGATTTTCTTTTACAAGTAGTTTCGGCTGACTGAGCGGGTTAAATAACGCTTAGTTAAATAAACTAAATATAAATTAGGGGAATCAAATAGAAATATAGGATCTATGAATTACTTTACTTATTATTTTATTCCATAACATTTTGATACATTAACATTTTGATACATTGAAAATTCGATTTTGATATTTTTATCAAATACTTAAAGATAAGGTTCAAAGAAAATACATAATGTATAACATTTTTTCTTACTAACTTATTCTATTCATTTCATCTGTTTAATTTCATCTAATTTGTATTAGACCAGGTATTGAAGTGTGTTCGATTATTAATCGTTAATATAGTTATATGAGAGGTTAAGGCTTTTCAACTAAAAAATTTCTTTTAGCTTAAGTAATAATAATATTAACTACTCGATACTCTATTCTAAGAGTATAGATCAAATAAAGGGAGGGAGACGGGGGGGTTTCAATCTGTTGTTAATTTGTTTGAAATTGATTTCAAATTCTTGAAATCTATAGCTCCTATGTTATCCAAATCACAACTTGATTCAGATCCATTTATGACGATATTTCGTTATTCTCAAAATATCTATATTCATTCTATACATAAAATAGAAAAAGGTATTCCCTGGGACGGAAGGATTCGAACCTCCGAATAGCGGGACCAAAACCCGTTGCCTTACCACTTGGCCACGCCCCATTTGTCTTTCTGTTCAATCAATACTAATAAACATTAGTATTAGTACTGGTTGTTCGTCAATTCCAATCAAAAAATCGATTGTTCCGAGGATTTTGACACGTAGAACGCGAGAGAAAAATGAATTTATTGATCATTAGATAGAATTTAATTAAAATATTGTCTAAAATACGACTTCTTCTATTCTTTTATTTTGAAAATCAAACGGTTTTAAATTGGGTGAGTTTTCAAAATAAAAATTTTTAGTTTTCTTTTTCTGTTTTAACAGATATCCACTAAAACTCAATCAAAATGAAATTATCTCCAAGTTCAATACAGGAATAAAAATGTTTATTATGCTTAATATCTTTAGTTTGATCTACTTCTGTTTTCATTTCACCCTTTATTTGAATTCAAGTAGTTTTTTAGTAGTCAAATTGCCAGAGGCTTACGCTTTTTTGAATCCTATCGTAGATATTATGCCAGTAATACCCCTTCTGTTTTTTCTATTAGCCTTTGTTTGGCAAGCTGCTGTAAGTTTTCGATAAGATGTTGAGTAATGTACTAGACATTATTTATCCGAGAAAGAAAATGCTAATAATTATTTGATAAACTTTATAATATGAACCCTCGATTCAAACGATTGATAATTGGAATTCTTTTCTCATTCTGATTCTTTTTATAAACTTTGCTTTTGAATTTAGTTCATTCTTTGATTTAGTGAAACCCCCTTTTGAGCCCCCTAATAGGGGGTAGTAAAGAATTTTTTTTTGAGATCAACCCACTTTTATTGCAAATACATTTTTGAGTTCTTTTTCTAGAAACCGTTTTGTTTATTGGTGTTGAATTTGTTTATTGGTGTTGAAATAGAATATGTGGTAGAAAAAAGGATAATCTATTCTCTCTCTTTTTTTTTTCAAAAAATGCTTGGAGATTGTGTAATGCTTACTCTCAAACTCTTTGTTTACACAGTAGTGATATTCTTTGTTTCTCTCTTTATCTTTGGATTCCTATCTAATGATCCAGGACGTAATCCCGGGCGTGACGAATAAAAAAAGGACTTTATTGTACATTTTTGAATTTCAAAAAAAGATCAAATATCAATTCCTCAACAAAAACGGAAAGAAAGGGATTCGAACCCTCGGTACGAAAAACTCATACAACGGATTAGCAATCCGACGCTTTAGTCCACTCAGCCATCTCTCCCAATTTGAAATTTCGAATCTTACTTTTGGAAAGTAAGATAGAAAAAAAACCTCTCTTTCCTTATTTCTCGTTATCTTTATTAAAATTAGATTTTAGATTCAAATTCTATTCACATTAGATAAAATCTATTCTATCTATATAGATATAGAAAAAACAAGGGTCGAAAGAATTCTTTCAAAAAAAGAAAGAAAATAAAAAATATTTCTTCGGTAGAAATATATTGTTTAGTTTCTTATCCTGGCTTGGTTCATACCTAGCCAGGACTTTTTTTGTACCAAATCATATATATTACAAAAAAATGTTTAACAAAATTCTTTTTATTGAATGAAATATCAATATAAGGAGAATTTGGATTCTATTCTATATCCTAAAATCAAAGTTTCATTTTTTTCGTTAGTCTTTTGAATTATTGACTTCTATTTTATTTCCTGATTTATTATTATATCATAATTCTAAAATTAATTAGAATCGACTTAATAATCTAATTCGAATATTAATAATATTCTTTATATTCTTCCTTTTTTCTTCCCCCTCCTCTTATAGAGGTACTGTACTGAAAGAAACTTGTTATTGAGTTATTAATAATTAGGAGTCCTTTTTAACTAATTTATTGAAATAAACCCGATTAGGTCTAATAAAAAAACTAAAACACACCTATGCTATCATTTTCATTATTATTTTCGGATTCTATTTCTTATTCTGATTACGCTGATTACCCTCTTATTCGACAAAAGATTTATTTATACACAATAATGGCATTGGAGCGGGTATAGTTTAGTGGTAAAAGTGTGATTCGTTTTAGTAATCCCTTTTAGAGTTAAGGGGTCCCTCGGATTTGCTTCATATTCCGAACAAAAACTTTTTTTCTTAAAAGGATTGAATCCTTTCCTTTACTTATCAATTCACTAAGAAGGAGTCGAGGAAGAATCGAAATTCTCGTGAATTGAGTCCAAGGTTCAAATTTTTGATAAATTTTGAAAATTGGATTTTCAAATAGCGAAACACAATTTGTTTTATTGGATCAAGACTCCCAATAACTATGCGTATGGATAAAGGATCCATGGATAAAGATAAAAAAGTGTAGTTCGAATCGTAACTAAATTTTCAATCTTTCCCTATTATTCTAGAAATAGAAATAAAAAAGATTAAAGCAAAATAGCTTATCTATTAAATAAGGATGTCTTTAGTTTCCGAAGGACATTAAACTTTTTTTAGTTTTAGCTCGGTAGAAAGAAAAAAACTTTTCCTAAGGATTCTATTACATCAAATAGAAATAGAGAACGAAGTAACTAAGAGAATATTGTTAGAATACCCTATATCTATATTCCAGAGGGGATTGTCTAGAAAGCCGAATCTCTTTGAATGCATTCAAAGAGACAGCTGACATAGATGTTATGGTTCAACAATTTTTTGATTTCATTCAGGTCTTATTTCAATCTTGAGATTTATTCATACATCCATAAAGGAGCCGAATGAAATCAAAGTTTCATGTTCGGTTTTGAATTAGAGACGTTAACAATGATGAATCAACGTCTACTATAACCCCTAGCCTTCCAAGCTAACGATGCGGGTTCGATTCCCGCTACCCGCTCTAATATAGTATTCTATATAAAAAGAATATTTTGATATTCAATATCATTAATCCTATATTCTATCATAATAGAAAAATATTCTATTATGAGTGTATCTTTAAGATTGAATATAGAATTCCGTAGATTCTATCCCCATAAATATCATCTTTTTAAGAACACCAAACCAGAAGCCAAAAAGCAAGAAATGTGAAAAAAAAAGCGTCCATTGTCTAATGGATAGGACATAGGTCTTCTAAACCTTTGGTATAGGTTCAAATCCTATTGGACGCAAGTTCTTCTATGTATTTCTTTTTTTAGGTTTCTATCCAAAAGATATTGCTTTTTATGTTGACTGATTTGCATCAGGGATGCTTCAAATAGGGCGTCTTAGATGATTATTTTCTCGAAATTTTATTTTGTTAAAATGATTTGTTAAAATGAATT